ACCAATTTATCATATAGATGAGGATAAACTGGTGACCTCGGATATTAATGAAATCTATAGAAGAATTATCTATCGGAATAATACTCTTACAGATCTATTAACAACAAGTATAGCTACGCCAGAAGAATTAATAATATCTCAGGAAAAATTGCTACAAGAAGCAGTGGATGCACTTCTTGATAATGGAATCTGCGGACAACCAATGAGGGATGATCATAATAGAGTTTACAAGTCGCTTTCAGATGTAATTGAAGGCAAAGAAGGAAGAGTTCGCGAGACTCTGCTTGGTAAACGCGTCGATTATTCAGGGCGGTCAGTGATTGTCGTGGGCCCTTCACTTTCATTACATCGATGTGGATTGCCTCGCGAAATAGCAATAGAACTTTTCCAGGCATTTGTAATTCGTGACCTAATTAGAAAACATCTTGCTTCGAACATCGGAGTTGCTAAGAGTCAAATTCGTAAAAAAAAACCGATTGTATGGGAAATACTTCAAGAAATTCTGGATGACCATCCTGTATTGCTGAATAGAGCGCCTACTCTGCATAGATTAGGCATACAGGCATTCCTCCCCATTTTAGTAGAAGGGCGCGCTATTTGTTTACACCCATTAGTTTGTAAGGGCTTCAATGCGGACTTTGACGGGGATCAAATGGCTGTTCATGTGCCTTTATCTTTGGAGGCTCAAGCAGAGGCACGTTTACTTATGTTTTCTCATATGAATCTTTTGTCTCCAACTATTGGAGATCCCATTTCTGCACCAACTCAAGATATGCTTAGTGGACTCTATGTCTTAACGAGTGGAAATCGTCGGGGTATTTGTGTAAATAGGTATAATCCGTGTAATGGTAGAAACTATCAAAATGAAGATAATAACTATAAGTATACAAAAAAAAAAGAACCGTTTTTTTGTAACGCCTATGATGCAATTGGAGCTTTTCGGCAAAAACGAATCAATTTAGGTAGTCCTTTGTGGCTGCGGTGGCGACTAGATCAACGCGTTATTGCTGCAAGAGAAGCTCCCATTGAAATTCACTATGAATCTTTGGGGACCTATTATGAGATTTATGGACACTATCTAATAGTAAGAAGTATAAAAAAAGAAATTCTTTATATATATATTCGAACCACTCTTGGGCATATTTCTCTTTATCGAGAAATAGAAGAAGCCATACAGGGGTTTTGGCAGGGCTGTTGTAATTCTATGCTACCAGCGGGAATTCGAGTCTCGCCGGGTTAACTAGGACTATAAAATTGCGGAATTTCTACGTGAATCAAGATCTAGAAAAGGAAGTTGTCCAATCACTGACTCAAACCCATTGTCAAATTCTACTCAGCGCAATATGGAGGTACTGATGGCAGAACGGCCCACTCAGGTCTTTCACAATAAAGTGATAGACGGAACTGCCATGAAACGACTTATTAGTCGATTTATTGATCACTATGGAATAGGATATACATCACATATCCTGGATCAAGTAAAGACTCTGGGTTTCCGACAAGCTACCGCCGCATCCATTTCATTAGGAATTGATGATCTTTTAACAATACCTTCTAAAAGATGGCTAGTTCAAGACGCTGAACAACAAAGTTTTATTTTGGAAAAACACCATCATTATGGGAATGTACACGCGGTAGAAAAATTACGTCAATCGATCGAGATCTGGTATGCCACAAGTGAATATTTGCGACAAGAAATGAATCCTAATTTTCGGATGACCGATCCTTTTAATCCAGTCCATATAATGTCTTTTTCGGGAGCCAGAGGAAATGCATCTCAGGTACATCAATTAGTAGGTATGAGAGGATTAATGTCGGATCCCCAAGGTCAAATGATTGATTTACCCATTCAAAGCAATTTACGCGAAGGACTCTCTTTAACAGAATATATTATTTCTTGCTACGGAGCCCGTAAAGGAGTTGTGGATACCGCTATCCGAACATCAGATGCAGGATACCTCACGCGCAGACTTGTTGAAGTAGTTCAACACATTGTTGTACGTCGAACAGATTGTGGCACCGTCCGAGGTATTTCTGTAAGTCCTCAAAATGGAATGATGACCGACAGGATTTTTATCCAAACATTAATTGGGCGTGTATTAGCGGATCATATATATATAGGTTCGCGATGCATTGCTACTAGAAATCAAGATATTGGGGTTGGACTTGTTAATAGATTCATAACTTTTAGAGCACAACCAATCTCTATTCGAACCCCCTTTACTTGTAGGAGTACATCTTGGATTTGTCAACTATGCTATGGCCGAAGCCCGGCTCACGACGACCTGGTCGAATTGGGAGAAGCTGTAGGTATTATTGCAGGTCAATCTATTGGAGAACCAGGTACTCAATTAACATTAAGAACTTTTCATACCGGCGGAGTATTCACAGGGGGTACTGCAGAACATGTCCGAGCCCCTTCTAATGGAAAAATAAAATTCAATGAGGATTTGGTTCATCCGACACGTACACGTCATGGACATCCTGCTTTTCTATGTTCTAGAGACTTGTATGTAACTATTGAAAGTGAAGATATTATACACAATGTGTGTATTCCGCCCAAAAGTTTTCTTTTAGTTCAAAACGATCAATATGTAGAATCAGAACAAGTCATTGCTGAGATTCGCGCGAGAACATCCACTTTGAATTTGAAAGAGAAGGTTCGAAAACATATTTATTCTGACTCAGAAGGCGAAATGCACTGGAATACCGATGTGTACCATGCACCTGAATTTACATATGGTAATATTCATCTCTTACCAAAAACAAGTCATTTATGGATATTATTAGGGGAGCCCTGGAGATCCAGTCCAGGCCCCCGTTCGATCCACAAGGATCAAGATCAAATGAACGCTTATTCTCTTTCTGTTAAGCGAAGATATATTTCTAACCCCTCAGTAACTAATAATCAAGTGAGACACAAATTTTTTAGTTCGTATTTTTCTGGTAAAAATAAAAAAGGAGATAGGATTCCTGATTATTCAGAACTTAATCGAATGACATGTACCGGTCGTTGTAATCTCAGAAATCCGGCCGTTCTCGAGGGGAATTCGGATTTATTGGCAAAGAGGCGAAGAAATAGAGTCATCATCCCACTCGAATCGATTCAAGAGGGCGAGAACCAATTAATACCTTCTTCAGGTATCTCAATTGAAATCCCCCGAAATGGTATTCTCCGTAGAAATAGTATTCTTGCTTATTTCGACGATCCTCGATATATAAGAAAGAGCTCGGGACTTACTAAATATGAGACTAGAGAACTGAATTCAATCGTTAATGAAGAGGAGTTGATTGAGTATCGAGGAGTCAAGGTATTTTGGCCAAAATACCAAAAGGAAGTAAATCCTTTTTTTTTTATTCCCGTGGAAGTCCACATTTTGGACGAATCTTGTTCCATAATGGTACGGCACAATAGTATTATTGGGATAGATACACAAATCACTTTAAATAGAAGAAGTCGGGTAGGTGGATTGGTCCGAGTGAAGAAAAAAGCAGAAAAAATTAAACTAATAATCTTTTCTGGAGATATCCATTTTCCTGGAAAGACAAACAAGGCATTCCGATTGATACCACCAGGAGGGGGAAAACAAAATTCCAAAGAATACAAAAAATTGAAAAATTGGCTCTATATCCAACGAATGAAACTTTCCAGGTATGAAAAAAAATATTTTGTTTTGGTTCAACCTGTAGTCCCATATAAAAAAACGGATGGTATAAATTTAGGAAGACTTTTCCCACCGGATCTCTTGCAAGAAAGTGATAATCTACAACTTCGAGTTGTCAACTATATCCTTTATTACGACCCAATTCTTGAAATTTGGGACACAAGTATTCAATTAGTTCGGACTTGTTTAGTGTTGAATTGGGACCAAGACAAAAAGATCGAAAAGGCCTGTGCTTCCTTTGTTGAAATAAGGACAAATGGTTTAATTAGAGATTTTCTAAGAATCGACTTAGCGAAGTCACCTATTTTGTATACCGGAAAAAGAAATGATCTGTCGGGTTCAGGATTAATCTCTGAGAATGGATCAGATCGCGCTAATGTCAATCCGTTTTCTTCCATTTATTCCTATTCCAAGGCAAGGATTCAAGAATCCCTTAATCCAAATCAAGGAACTATTCATACGTTATTGAATCGAAATAAGGAATCTCAATCTTTGATAATTTTGTCATCATCCAATTGTTCTCGAACAGGCCCATTCAACGATGTAAAATCTCCCAATGTGATAAAAGAATCAATCAAAGAGGACCCCCTAATTCCAATAAGGAATCCGTTGGGCCCCTTAGGAACAGGCTTTCCAATTTATAATTTTGATTCATTTTCCGATTTAATAACCCATAATAAAATCTTGGTAACTAACTATTTGCAACTTGACAATTTAAAACAGATTTTTCAAATACTTAAATATTATTTACTGGATGAAAAAGGTAAAATTTATAATCCCTATTCGTGCAGTAACATCATTTTGAATCCATTCAATTTGAATTGGTATTTTCTGCATTACAATTGTTGTGAAGAGACATCTACAATCGTTAGTCTTGGGCAGTTTCTTTGTGAAAATGTATGTATAGCCAAAAAAGGGCCGCATTTCAAATCGGGTCAAGTTCTAATTCTTCAAGTTGACTCTGTGGTAATACGATCAGCTAAGCCTTATTTGGCTACTCCAGGAGCAACTGTTCATGGACATTATGGGGAAATCCTTTACGAAGGAGATACATTAGTTACATTTATATATGAAAAATCAAGATCTGGTGATATAACGCAAGGTCTTCCAAAAGTGGAACAGGTGTTAGAAGTGCGTTCGATTGATTCAATATCGATAAATCTCGAAAAGAGGATTGAGACTTGGAACAAATGTATAACAAGAATTCTTGGAATTCCTTGGGCATTCCTGATTGGTGCTGAGCTAACTATAGTGCAAAGTCGTATCTCTTTGGTTAATAAGGTTCAAAAGGTTTATCGATCCCAAGGGGTGCAGATACATAATAGGCATATAGAA